ATTGAGGCATTCTTATATATATATAAACACGATATTTTCTTATACAAATCTAAAATCTAGTACAGATAAAGTTTTAATATCTTTTTTTTTTAACTTAAACAAATTAAATATATTTAAATGTTAAAAGTTATATTTATCACTTTTATATGAATATAATATAACTAGTTATATTATATTTACATAATTATTCAGATATAAATCTAAATGGATTAAATAAAGAAAAAGTTATAAATAGATTTAATTAGAATATATAAGAGAAGAAACTGAATAATGTAAACCATCTAAGATAGGCGCAGGGTATATACCAAAAAATACTGTAAATATAACAAGACAAGTTAATAGAACAAATTCTCTTTTATTTAGATCAAATAAATATTTAAAAAAATAAGAAGAAAAAATACCTCCAAAAGCTATTCTATTGAACATAAATATTGTATAAGCAGCAGAAAATACAATAGAACTACAGGCTAATGCACCCAAAATAGATACTCTTTCAAAAGTACCATAAAGTGACATAAATTCACCTATGAAATTAAAAGTAAGAGGAGCACCACAATTTCCTAAAGATAATATATAAAATAATATACAAAAAATAGGCATTAATTGAGCTAAACCTCTATAATATGTAATTAACCTAGTAGATGATCTATCATATAAAACACCTCCAACACATATAAATAATCCTGAGGAAACAAAACCATGCGCTAACCCTAAAGAAATAGCACCTTCTATACCTTGAATTGAATTACTAAATGCACCTAAAAGATATACAGCAGCATGTGATACTGATGAATAAGCAATAAGTTCCTTAATATCTATTGTTCTTAATGTACTAAAACTAGCATATATTATAGTTATTACACCTATAACATATATTATATAAGTATAATTAATACTAGCTTTAGGTAATAAAGGTAAAATTAATCTAAAAATACCATATAAACTTAATTTTAAAACAACACCAGCTAAAATAATACTACCTGCTAATGGGGATTCCACATGAGCTTTTAATAATCAAGTATTTAAAAATATTGTTGGTGTTTTTACTGCAAAAGATATGAAGATTCCATAAAATAAAAAAAGTTGAGTTATATAATTAAAATTTGCTTTCGATAATGCATCAAAATCAGTTGTTCCCATTATAGAAGACATTGTTATTATAGAAAGTAACATAAATAAAGAACCTAATAAAGTATATAAAAAAAAATAAAAACTAGCTCTAACTTTATTACTTGAACCAAATAAACCTATTAATAAAAATAAAGGAGGTAAAATACTTTCAAAAAATATATAAAACAATAATATATCTAAAACCAAAAATACTGCCAATAACAATGTTTCTAACAGTAATATTATTATTATAAAGGATAAAACATTTTTTTCATCTATTGATTTTCAATTAGATATCATAGCAATAGGTATTATAATAGCTGTCAATAAAACAAAATATATTGATATTCCATCAACACCTAAATATATATCAAAATAATTTATTTGATAATGTTCTTGAACTTGTATAAATTGAAATTGTTTACTACTAAAATCAAATAATATAAATATTATTAAAGAAATTACTAAATTAATTATTGTAGTACTTAAACCTATTAATTTAATTATTTTATTATATCAAAAAGATAAACGATAAGAAGTTAACGTTAATATAACGAATATTCCAGATAAAGGAATGAATAATAAAGAAAAAAGAAATATCATATTAAAAACATAAATAAAAAATTACCTCTAGATTATTTATTTAACCTTATGTAACACCGTACATATCTGCAAGGCTAAAAAACTTTCTAAAAACTTTTTTTTAATATATATATATAATTAATTCTAAAAAATATCTATATATATTTATAATGTTTTATTAATCTTTTAGATTATTTTGCTTAATTAAACAAAATTTTATAACAATATTTATTATAATTTAACTAAAATAATAATTAAAAATATAGATTATAATAAAGTAAAATTACAAGGTAAAATATTTAAACTCACTACTATACAAGGTGTTATAATTATATATGCTATAATTAAAGGTAAAAATACTATTCAACAAACTGACATTAATTGATCAAATCTAATTCTAGGAAAGGATGCTCTAACTCATATAAAGACAAAAATGAGAAAAGAAGTTTTAAAAGCTAAATTCAAACTAGAACAAGCATTCATTAAATAATCAGATAAAATATAATTATAATCCATCTCAGGTTTAAAATATAAACCTAATAATTCTAATAAATAATTAATACTAGATATTAATGTAACCAAAGGTAAAATTTGTAAATAACCACCTAAAAACAAAACACTAGTTAATAAACATATCAATACAATACTAGCATATTCAGCTAAGAAAAAGAATACAAATATTACTGCTGAATGTTCTGTCATAAAACCACTAACAAGTTCTGATTCAGCTTCAGCTAAATCAAAAGGAGCTCTATTTGTTTCAGCTATACAACCTATAAAAAATATAATAAAAATAGGAAATAAGGGTAATATAAAGTAAATAGATTTTTGAGCTTCTACTATAGCAGTTAAGTTTAAACTACCTGTTAATAAAATTACTAATAATATAGCAGAACTTAATATTAATTCATAACTTATCAATTGAGCTGTACTTCTTAATGAACCTAAAAAGGCGTATTTAGAATTAGCTGATCAACCTGCTATTAAAATACCATAAGTAGCTAATGATGATACAGCCAACATATAAAGTATTCCTAAACTAAAATCCGAAACATATAAACCATAACCATAAGGTATAACTGCATACCCTAATAAAGCAAAAATTAAAGTTATTATAGGGCCAAGAAAAAATAATATTATATTAGCTTGTGTTGGTGTTACATATTCTTTTAATAATAATTTTAATGCATCAGCAAAAGCCTGTAAAAGACCATAGTAACCTACTGCATTAGGTCCTAATCTTCTTTGCATGCTTGCCATTGTCTTTCTTTCAGAAATTGTAACAAAAGCTACTGTTAATAGTGAGGGAACTATAACTAAAAGACCTTCTATAATTGATATTAAATATGACATATTATATAAAAAAAAAAATAGAATAATTTAATAAAATATTATAACAAAGATTTTTTTTTCAAGTTATGCTAAAATAAATTATCAAATTATAATAAAAAAAATGAATATAATAAATATTTTTTTTTTCTTAAATATTAAATAAACATCTACTACTAATTAAATTAGAACTAGATTATTAATACAAAGGAGCCAGGAGAAATCGAATCTCTAATTTTCAATTTGCAGTCAAAACACAGATCCATCTGTTCAAGCTCCGAGATAATATAAAAATAAATATATATTATCTAAAATTTTTATTATATGTTAATTTTTATTTAATTAATATAATTAAGTAAACCTTCTGTTTTTTTAGTTTTTCAATCTTGTGTTAAACTATTCATTTGTTTACTTTCAATTTTTAATGCATTTTTACCTAACTCAAATGCAAAACCTAAAGTTAAAACCAGAAAGAAAATAAGCATAATAATTAAACCATATAAACCATTAAAATAAGCACTAACTATATAAGGATAAACTAATAAAATTTCTAAATCAAATAAAAGAAATAATAAAGCAAAAATAAAAAAAGAAATACTAAATTGTGTTCTATTTTGACCTAAAAATGAATGAAATCCACATTCAAAAGCACTATCTTTCTCTAAATAAGAATTATGTGGTGAAAATAATAAATTTACAATTAATAATATAAAAGCAAGTATAGGTATAAAAATAAGAAAAAAAGTTGTAGTTGTCATGAAAATATAAAATTTTTGTATATTTTTTTCTTACATAGTAAGAAAAATTAATGATAATCGAAAACATATAAAAAAATTTTTTTTATTAAAAATAACTTAAATTTTCTTAATCACTAAATCTGTTAAACTATTTTCTAATAGACTTATTAAAGGTACTATTATTAAAAAGTGTGAAAAATATAAAATAGTACTAATTTGACCTAATTCTATAAAAGGTGCTTCTACATGTTTAGCTCCTAATACCATTAAAATTAAAAAATTAGCAATAAATACATAAAAAGCTAATTTACTTAAAGGTCTAAATTGTATACCCCTTAATTTAGATACGTCAGTAAAAGGCATAACTAATATAATTAAAATAGCACTAAACATAGCTATAACACCTAATAATTTATTAGGTATAGATCTTAATATAGCATAAAAAGGTAAAAGATATCACTCTGGCACTATCGCAGGTGGAGTTTGCATAGGATTAGCCATAACATAATTTTCACTATCCCCTAAAACATTAGGCATAAAGAAAACAAATCCAGATAAAATAAACATAAAAATAAAAATAGTTATTAAATCTTTAAATATAAAATAAGGAGAAAAAGGCAATCTATCATAATTACCTGAAATACCTAAAGGATTTCCAGAACCAACAGTATCATGGAATGCTATTAAATGCATTAAAGCTAAAGCAGCTAAAATAAAAGGTAAAACAAAATGTAAAGAGAAAAATCTATTTAATGTTGCATTATTAACAGAGAAACCACCTCATAAAAATTCAACTATATCTTGACCTACTCAAGGTATAGCACTCATTAAATTAGTTATAACTGTAGCACCTCATAAACTCATTTGACCATAAGGTAAAACATACAAATATACTTAATATAAATGAAAAGGTATTTATAAAAAGCTAGAATAACTTTTAATTCGTATATTCTATTAGTTATTCATAATAACTAAATATTCCGACTGTGCATTAAGCATCATTTCAGATACCCATTAGTGACCCAGCCTGTCGCGATCATATGAATAACCGACGATCTCTAACTTTAATCCTATATTCTTTATTTAGTTTAACCTTTATCTAAATAAAATACAATTAAAAATTCTTTGATCGTATTCACTAACATTGCCAAAGAAATTTAAAAATTTCTTCAATATCCCCTGTCGGGTTATTCCACTTTAATTTTTATTTTTCTTCATAGATTGCATAAAAATTTTTACTTGTGGGACTATAATTTAAATCAAAACTTACAACAATATTTAAACATATTTAACAATTCAACGTCTTTTTAAAATCTTTTTGGGAGTTTGTAAAGCCCTAATAATGGTTTTTTGAGAACAACCTAAAGATTTAGATGCCTCTGTTATACTAGGAAATTCACCATATACTGTATAATCCATATTATATACTAATATAGCTTTAGAATTCTTTTTCATATTTTGAATACCTTCTGCTGAATAAATAGGTTTTATTCTATTTAAAGCAGATTCCTTCATCAATTGTATAATATTTGAAGATAAAGTTTTACCTTTATTTAAACTACCTATAGCCTTTCTACGCTCTTCACTATAATTAGTTTTCATATTTAGTCTAGTTATTTCAGTATGCTTATAACCAAAACTTGAACCTGCTTCAGTTAAGATATTATAGTTTGGTAATAGGGATTTTAAATAAAAGTCTTCCAAATCTAATAATTTTTTATTATTTTCTTTGGTTACTGTTTCAGGAAACAATTCTAAAACCATAAAGACAAAGGAAGATAAACCGTATTTTTTAACTGCATTTTTTACTACTTTACTACCATTAAAATTAAATAAGTGATTAGAAAATCTAGCATTAAATCTACCTGTAGAAGCTGATCCTACATAATAATCTAAGGTAAGTTTATTTAAGATTAAATAAATACCACTAAGACCTTTAGTGTCTTTTAAAACTCTAGATCTAACTGTACTATCGCATAAATTTTCATATATAAAAACAGGATTAAGATTTTTTTCATTTAGAAATTTTTTCAATTCTTCACTATTTTGTTTACGTGCTAATGTTTCAGAAAAATATCTTCTACCTATTATATTTAATTTATTTACGCCTGTAAATACATGAGGTCTAGTATAAAAAGAGTTAAATTTGTTTGTATTATTGCTGTAATGGTTTATACCACTAAATACATTTTTATTCTTATTATTATTCTTGTTATTGTTGTTATTGTTTAATTTAAATCATTTTGGGCTATTTAACAAACCCAGGAAAGCTGTAGCTATCATTAATATTAACATAATAGTACCAATTACTCATGTTAATGTTCTTGGTGATTTATATGATCCATAATATAAACCTCTACCTATATGTAAATAAACTAAAAAAAAAAACGCTGATGCTGTATTTGCATGTAGGTATCTTATTAATCAACCATTATTTACATCACGCATAATCATTAAATTTAAGTATAAATTTCTATCTAATATAAACCTAATCCCTATATGCGCTATTTATAGGTTTAGTTGTGAAAATATATTTATTTTTATATAATTTATTTGTATCAATATAACGATTACAAGTATTACTACTAGGATTAAATCCTAATGCTTTATGAGCCGCACTAAATGAAATAAAAGGAGATACTACGATCATACCCTTATTTATATAAATATAAACAATTTTTGGGTTTTGAGATCTATTGGCTATACTAAATTTACGTACATTTTAAGTGTGCAGCAAATCTAACTTTATATCAAAAGGAGGATCTTTTTTTATAATATCCTAAAAATTTTTACTAATATTATTAATTATTTCATCAACATTATTAATAGTGGTACTATATTTTTTATTAAGAATTTATAAAATATCTAAAAATAAATTTTTACCTTCAAGTGTATAATAATATCCACTTTTTTTAATGTTAAAGTCATTCTTTATAATTTTAAATCTTTGGCTTTACGGCTATAAAATTTAGATTCATCTAATAAAGGTAAAATTGTAATAATATAAAGCGTATACATTTGCTACAACCAATAATACAGCATTAGATATAACATTAGTAGTACTTGAAACATTTATAGGTAATATTTTTTTATTTTTAATCTGTAAATACTTAGTATTACTAGATAAACTAATAAAATAATTAGTTATTACATTTAAACAATGTTGATTTGTATTTTTTTGAGCCACTTGTAAATACAATGAAGACCTAATCTTAATATCAAAAGTACCTTCACCTTCAATAAAATATATAAACCAGTTTGGGTTTATTATAATTTGAGATCTTGTTGTATCTTATGTAAATATTTTTCTTTTAGAATTCGTATTATTTTTTAGATATAATATTCTTTCTATTTGAGTGTATGATAAATTTTTATTTTTATTTCTAATAAGCAAAGCTTTATAAAAATATATAAAATCTAGGTTTTAACTAGTGTATAAAGGATAATGATTAAAATTTGAACATTGTATTGATACCTGAACCGTCTTCTATAATAAAAGAACAAAAATTTATATTATTTTCTTTTATTATTCTACCTATATTTAGATTTGATTGAATAATTTAAATAACTTTTAAATCATCTATATATCTTAATTTAACATAATTACGATATATAGTAATTAAAAATTTACCTTCAGCATCAGTAAATCCACTAAATCTGTAAAAATTCATCTTTTATATTTATTTTATAAATATTTTCATCCTTTGAACGCTGCGTAGCTTCACTAGAATAATTACAAAATCCCATTTTATTTTTAATGCCTGATACAAAAATAAACCATAATAAAATTATGCCTGAGTTAACAAGACATAGATAGAGAATAAAACCTATTTTACTTCTCAGTAAAAATTGGACTATATCTTCATCTTTTCAAAGATGTCTGGCATGTAGTCTCTGAAGATCCTAGATGGCAATAAGTATTTATAAACTTAAATAATCTTTAGGTTACCTGCTGATTGTCTTAAAAATTTAAGGGTTTCCAGCAATTTAGCCGGATTTAAAGAACACATTATGCTATATGCTCTATCGAATCAAAAGCTTCTAATACATTAGGTGTATAATGCATAGCTAAAGTTACACCTGTAACTATTTGTATACCTAAACAGATAGCTAATAATGAACCAAAATTTCATAAATAACTTATATTAGATGGTTGAGGTGAATCTATTAAATATGAATTTAATAAATTTAATAAAGGACGGTTTTTTAAAATTCTCATAAAAAAAATATAATTTTTAAACTTTATTCTTATTTTATAAATCTTTTTTTACTAATTTAAACTATAAACAAAAAAAAAAATAATTTTTCTTTTTTACTAGTTATACTAAAATAAATTAAGCAAATGATGTAAAAAAAATAAGAGATAAAATATTACATAATTGTAATAATTGATCAGGTATAAACATAAATAAAAGAATAATTAATGTTAATATAGATATAGTAACAGAAAGAGAAGAAGATAAAGGTAATTTATTAATATCGTTTTCAGGTATTGATTTAAATATGATATTTTTTCATTCATATGAATGAAAATCAAAAAACATAATTTTTACTATATTTAAATAATAAACAGCACCAATAACACTAGTAAAAACGGCTATTAAAGATAAAAAAACAAACCCATCTTGTAAAGCTGCAGATAAAACCATCTGTTTAGCAAAAAATCCTACAAGAGGTGGAATACCCGCAAAAGAAAATAAAGTAATAGTTAAACTTAAAGTTAGTGTTTTATTTATATAAAAATAACCTTTTATTTGACTTAATAATTGAATAGGTGAATTATTTTTATCTATTAAATTAATATTAATGTTATAATTATCAAATATTTTATTATTTTCAAAAAAATATAAAGTATAACCAATAGTAATTAATAAAAAAAAAGCATTTAAATTAGAAATACTATATTGTATTAAATAAAAAATAAAAGATTGTATAGATTCAACACTATTAATACTTAATGCTAATAATAAAAAACCTACATGAGAAATAGTACTATAGGCAAACAATCTTTTAATTCTAAATTGCGTTAAACCCATAACTGTACCTATTATTAAAGATAATAAACTACTAATTAATAAACTATAATTCCAAGTATATTCAGTTAATATATAAGTATTATTTGTAAAATGTACTAAATAAAATAATATAATTAAAATAGATATTTTTGGTATAATAGATACAAAAGTAGTAACAATAGTAGGTATTCCATCATAAACATCTGGAGATCAAAAATGGAAAGGAGCTGCAGATATTTTAAATAAAAAACCTATTGTGATTAATAATAAACAATAAGGTATATATGTAGCTATATTAGAATTATATAACATATCTCCTTGAATTATATTAGATATATTAGTAATTATATAAAAATTATCTAAATAGGTTGTACCAGAATTTGCATATATTAAACCTATACCTAATAAAATGAAAGAAGAAGATAAACCACCTAATAAAAAATAAGTTAAACCTGAAGATGTAGATGATTCTGAATTTCTATAAATTGTACAAAGTAGATATAACCCATAACTTTGTAATTCTATAGATAAATATACTGAAACTAAATCATTACTTGATATTAATAATAAACTACCCATTATTATAAATAAGATAATCAAAGTATATTCGATAATTCCATATTGTTCTCCTTTTTTTATTATTTTAAAATAATCATTTATATATTTTTTTAAAGTTAATGTATAATATTTTATTACAGTTCTTGGATAAAAACTTGTTAAATTTAATATTAATAAAGTAAGTATAATAATTAATATATGGAATACACTTGTTATTGAAGATATACTAAACAAACCTCCAAAAAGTCCTATACCTAAATCTAAATATGTTACATAAAAATTAGTATAACTTAAAAATAAACAAAAGATTAATATATTAATCCCTATTCTAGAATAATATAAAGAAATATCTCGCCTCGATCCGAGGGAATTAGATAATAATAAAGAAAAAATAGAAGTTAATAACATTCTAAAATAAAAATTTTTGTTTAAAGTAAGTTTAATACAGATAATTGCCAACTTGATAGGCATAAATCTAATATTACTTATTAAACCTTATAAATTCAATTCTGATTAAAAATTAAATAAAAATATTTTTTTTGATTTAACTTTTATTATAAGTTTTATTAAAAATAGTAAAAATAGTAAATAATAAAAGTAATAAAATATTACCATCAATAAAACTAAAATAAAATAAAGAGATATAAGAAAAAAAACCGATTAAAATATATAAACCATAAGATGTTATAACACCAGTACTTAAATTACCTATATTATTACTTAAAGCTAAGAGACTTTTTTCTAAACCATAAGGTCCTATAAGTTCAACAGAACCTTTATCAAGAACTTTAGTAGTTTGACCACCTAATTTTAAAACAACATCAGTAATATAATTATTATAAAAAAGTTCTATAAGAAATCTTTGATTAAAAAAACTAAATAAATTATAACCTATTTTAGTATATTTAAATTTAATAATAAATAAACCAAAAAATTCTGAAAAAAGTAAAGAAACAAAACTTAAACTAATAGTAAGAATAAAAGGTAATAATTTAAATAAAGTAGCAACAGCAAATTCAGTATCTAACATACATTCATGTAAAGGATGAATAAATAAACTATTATCTGAAAAAAAGCCAGTTCCTAAACCTATAAATAAATCTTTAGTTAAATAACCAAAAAAAATAGAAAAAACAGCTAATATTATTAAAGGTAAATTAATAAATAAATCACCTTGATCAGCTTTTTTATAAGTAATTAAAGGTCCATTTGGATTAGTTAAAAAAGTTAAATATAAAACTTTTACTGAATATAATGTAGTAAACATAGCACCAACAGTAGCTAAAAAATAGACAATAATACTAGATAAATAAAATTGACCATATGCAGATTCTAAAATAAAATCTTTAGAATAAAACCCTGTCATAAAAGGAATAGCTACTAAACTTAAAGAAGCTATTAACATAACTGAATAAGTTAAAGGTAAAAAAGCCTTTAACCCACCAAATTTTCTAAAATCTTGATTATCTGCTACTGAATGTATAATTGCACCAGCACCTAAAAATAAAAGTGCTTTATAAAAAGCATGGTTTACTAAATGAAATAAGGCAATATTATAGGAAGATAAACCAATTGCTATAACCATCATACCCAATTGCTGAAATACTTTAATTTGAAATTAAATTTTTGTATTTTGGACCATTTCTTTATTAATCTTGGAATTTTTCTCATCTATCTTTGAATTTAACTCATTCGTTAAATTTGTTTAAATCTAGACTTTTTCTAGAAATTCTTAATAAATAAAATTGTTTTATTAAATTAATTCTTTTCATTTTTTCTGTTTTTAAAGGATATTTATTAAAATAATTATCAATTAAATTAAATAATTCAGCTTTTCTATAAACAACAAATTTAAATGCATCTATTTTAGGACTAAGAATATCTACTCTACCTCCATAAATTTTTATTAAAGGTTCTAATAAATATCTATTTTTCTGAGTTATACTTATAAATACTTGACCAGATGTTTCACTAAAATAAATTGAACCATCACTATCAAGAAATCCACTTAATCATCCATCATTAAATGTTAAAGGATTAGGGTATTTTATTTCTATATTATATTTTACACATAATTTATTCATTTGTAATAACCGTATAGGATTCCTTATTAATCCGTTTACATCATTAATTAATAAAATTAACCCTGCTCTATGTCTTAATTTATATTTATATGCATTAGCATTTGAAACTTGTTTTATGGCTCCTCCATATTTATGTTTTATTTCATATAATGCTTTTTTATCTCTAGCATCCATAGTTATTTCACAACTATTATAACCTTTTTTAGTTAGAATAAAATAACCATCACCATCTATTAATCCGGCTAATCATTGATTAAATGCTAAATTTTTAGCTTTATTTATATTATTATCTGAATTATTAACTTTAGTTGAATTTTTATTTGTATTATCCTTAGCTGATATTATTATATCACTAGTGGTAGAAGAAATTTTAATTAACTCTTTAAAAACTACATAAAAATTTTTAGTAAAAATAGCTGAGTTTTGTGCTAAATTAATTAAATTAAATTTAACAAAGATTAATATCAAACGTATGGCCTCTGAGATTCCTACTAACTTACTAATAATTATAATCTTTCACCTTACTGACATAGTTACAAATATAAGTATGTAATAGTACAATCTTTGAAAGAGAGATGAATTAAAAAGATTATAATTAATATGACTCTTTAATAAAGAGTCATGAGCTTTGGTTATCTGCGAATTAATCATATTAATAAGGTTTAATATATTAAATATGACCTTTATGCAAATAGTTTGATGCCTGAATATAATAAAATTAGTATTATATTCTCGAGCCAATTGACTCATAGTAGAATAAGCTATAACTTTCTTAATATCTTGTTGAAACAAACCTATAACTGAACTAAATACAGTTGTTATCGCCCCCACCCATAAACATAATAATAAAACAGTAGAACTGTATTCTATTAACGGTGAAGATCTCATTAATAAATATACACCAGCTGTTACCATTGTTGCAGCGTGGATTAAAGCAGATACTGGTGTAGGTCCTTCCATAGCTTGCGGTAATCAAACATGAAGACCTATTTGAGAACTTTTAGCCATAGCTCCTATTAATAAACAAATACCTATTAAAGTAATAATATTATTATTTAAATAAGGAGCTAAAGAAAATATTGTTGAATAATTTATATTACCAAAAGATCATATAATTATAAACATACCTATCATTAAAAAACAATCTCCTACTCTATTAGTTAAAAAAGCTGAAATAGAACTTTGATTTGCTGCTATTCTAGTAAATCAAAAATTTATTAATAAATATGAACAAACTCCAACACCTTCTCAACCTAAAAACATCAATAAATAATTATTAGCTGTTACAAGAATAACCATCATAAAAGTGAATAAACTTAAATAACTGAAAAATCTTTGATTGTGTGGATCATGACTCATATAACCTATGGAATATATGTGAACTAAACTTGAAACAATTAATACAGGTATAAGCATAGAAACAGTTAAACTATCATAATAAAAACCTCAATAAACATTAAGAGATTCTGAATCTATTCATCTTATTAAATCTATAGTTACTGGTATATTATTATAACCTACTTCTATAAAAGCTAATAAAGCAAAAAAAGTTGTTATTATAATAGAGCTAGATGTAATTAATTGCGCTCCTTTAGTTCCCAAATTTCTTCCAAAAAAACCTGAAAATATTGAACCTAATAAAGGTAAAATAATTATAACTAAATACATTATGAATATTGTATTGCTATACTTCCTCTTAATCTATAAAAAGCTACTAATATACCTAAACCTATTGCAGATTCTGCACCAGCTATAGTTATGACATATATAGCAAAAGTTTGACCTAAAATATCATCAAAATTTAATGAACTTATTAATATTAAAAAAGTAATAGACAATAACATAATTTCAATAGAAATTAACATTAATATAATATTTTTTCTATTTAGAACAAAACCTAAAATTCCTATTAAAAATAATATTAATGAAAGATTCATATTATTGCTTCATATATAAGATTTATGTATATAAAAAAAAATTTTTTTTATGGTTTTGTACCTTGATTATTTTTATTAATATAATATTTTATATATTAATCACTCATTTGGTCACGTAGTCATAGTAAAAATTTCTTTAAACTTACAGATTGTATTGCTATAGGCATAGAACTATGTAATATACCACAAATTTCTGAACATTGTCCGAAATAAGTTCCTTGTCTATTTAAATAAACAGATGATTGATTTAATCTTCCTGGATAAGCATCACATTTAATTCCTAAAGAAGGAACAGCAAAAGAATGTATAACATCTGCAGCTGATACTACGAATCTTGTGTGTGTTAATTCAGGTATAATTACTCTATTATCTACTTCTAACATTCTTAATGTACCTTCTTCTAAATCAGCATCTGGTACTATATAAGAATCAAATTCTATAAATTCATTATCCGCATTTGTAAAATCAGGATATTGATAACTTCAATATCATTGGTGACCTTCTCCATATATAACCAAAGATGGATCCATCACTTCATCCATTAAATATAGTAATTTAAAAGAAGGGAATGCAATAAGAATCAATATTACTGCTGGTGTTATAGTTCAGATTAATTCTATTAATGTACCATGATTCATATATTTATGTGATATTACAGATTTTGTTGCTTTAAAAGTTTTTATTATAACTATCATCATTCATGTTACAGTAAATACTATTATAGCTAAATAAAACATTATATTATTATGTAATTCCTCAATTCCTTCCATTTGTGGAGTAGCACTATCTTGAAAATATAAACCTCAAGGACTTGGTGCATCTAAATCACTATTAAAATTAAAATTTACCTCTTTATTATTTAAATAATCCTTAAGACTATCCATTATATTAAGGTATGATAAGTTAAAACTACTAATTGTCATAAAAATTTATTATCAACTTAATTTCTATCTATTTTTAATTTCACTGAAAAAAATTTTTAATTTTTTCTTATAATACATTATTTTATAAAAAATATAAAACTTATTCTATTCTTGTATTAATCTTTATAGATTAATGACTAATTAAATGTTTATAATAACTTGTTATTACAAACTATATTAATTTAACTAATTTAAAAAATTTAATATCTTTAATAAATAATTATAAGTCTACACATTCTTTAATAAATCTAATTATTTATTAAATTTTAATAATTAGCATAATTACTTTTTATGCATAATATTAAACCATAAATATGATTAAAAAAAGGAGTATAAATTTTTATTTTTCGTAATATTAAGCTACGTATAATAATAAGAAAGCCATCATTAAAGCAAATAATCCAGTTGCTTCTGCGAAAGCAAATCCTAAAATAGCGTATGCGAATAATTGTCCTTTTAATGAAGGATTTCTAGCAACACCTAATATTAAAGCACCGAAAACAACACCTATTCCTACACCAGCACCTATTAAACCTGTTGTAGCTAATCCTGTTCCTATTATTTTTGCAGCTTGTATCATTTTTGATTTTTTTTTTCATTCAATGAATATACCTCTACTTGTTATGATCTAAAATAAATAAACCTAAAATTTATGAATATTATTTTATCTCAAACATTCTAGTTATATAATGCTATTAAGATGAATTGAACATCTATACAAATATTCTTTTATTTGTTACACCATGTATAACAGCTTTGTAATTTTTAAACTAAGCCTTTAATAATCTAAAATAGCCCCCAAGAGGAATCGAACCTCTATACAAATATTAACAGTATTTTGCTTTACCATTAAGCTATAGGGGCAAGATTAATTTAATAATATAAATATTTAATAATAAATCTTATTTAACACTAAGTTTTAAATTATTTATTAATTTATTTGTGCTTATAAGAAAATTTTAATTTATTATATTCATCAATCTTATTTCCTAACACTGAAACATATTCAGAATTCTCTAATTTAAGTACTTTTTCTATAACAGAACCTTTTTTAAATAAGTCTTCAATACTATCACTATGATTACTTATTAATCTATCAATAATACCAATTCTTCTGCTAATATTACTAGCTTCAGTATCAGATATACTTTGTGGAACATCTATTCCCAGATTCCCTCCGGAATCAGTTATTACATTAATATTATTTTGTAAAATTAAATTATTAAATTGTTCTACAAAATTACCTAATTGAGGTATTAATATATTTAATTCATTAACAATATTAGTCATATCTAAACCGGAATGTAATGTACAATTTACATATTTATGAGGTTTCGGTATATATTTTGAAGAGACTATATAAATAGAAATATATTTAATAAATGTATTTCCTCGTATATAAATTTAAATTAGATTGTAAAGGTAAACTTACAAATGCATGAGGTTTAGGTGGGCTTGTTAAGCATCACTCTAAAGAATTATTATTTCTATTAAATAAAGTTTGAAATAAATCACTAAAATATTGTGGAGTTAATCAAGGATATCTTGAAACAGGAGCACCTTGAGTTAATTGTATATATAAAATGTTTAAAAAATATCAAGTAGCTACAACACTTATAATAGAACCAAAACTACTGATTAAATTTCAACCTGCGAAAGCATCAGGATAATCACTAATACGACGAGGCATACCTTGTAAACCTAAAAAATGTTGAGGGAAAAATGTAATATTAACCCCTATAAATAAAACTCAGAAATGAACTTTACCGGCAAATATATTATAAGATAAACCTAATAATTTAGGTATTCAGAAATATCAACCACTAAATAAGGCAAAAACAGCACCCATACTTAATACGTAGTGGAAATGCAAAAATTTTAATTTTGTGGACTATATCTTTACCTGTAATAATATATTATATATATTTACTAATTCAAGGAACTTTATACCATAAAGGATTATTATATTTTATAAAATCTATAATAAAGTTTGAATAAATTTTATGTTCTGTACTATTTATTGGATATATTTTATATTTTCTAATTTCTATAAATGATTTTATTTTTGAAACTCTATAAAATTTCATATCAGAAAATAGTCTATTATTCATAAAATAATCATAAATAAATAACATATTATTTACATTTTGAAATTTAAATGCAATAGATGTAAAATTTTTTGACCCAGATTTTTTAGAAGATTTATTACGTATTATGACATAAGGTTTACTATTTTTTATAGTATTATTAAAATTTAATTTAGAAGTATATTCATTATATTGAAATTCTAAATTACATTCTATTCTATTTCCAGAAGAATTAAATACTATACTTCCGTCTGTATCTATCAGACCTGAATAATAAGGATCATCTACTTCTATATTATAATTAGCTTCTTTATAATTAATATTATAAATATTACAAGCTTCTTTAAAGTTTGGTACTTTAAGTCTTATTAAACCATTAAGATTATTTATTAGATATATCATATTTTCTTTATCAGAAACTATATATATTGAATATGGTTTATTTTTATCAGATCTTATTCTACCTATATGTAAATAATTTTGTATACGTGTTAATATTCTAATATCTCTATTATGTAATTTTATTCTAATTTGTTTTAATTGTTTTTTTTTATTAATAGGATTAATTCTAATATCAAAATTACCATCACCATCTATTATTCCTGCAAATCAATTTCAAAATTTATAATTTTCAATTTCAGGTAACTGACGTGTAGTCTCTGAGAATCCTTTTCAGTTTTCTGCTGATTGTATATTCATAAGTTTATTACTTATTGTAGTATTATTATTTTGACTATTTAAAAGTATATTCTTGCTAACATCTTTATAAAGATAAAACGCATTAATAAATAGTAAATAATACACAAATAATATAGTTTCCAGCATATAGTCAGTTGCATAATAATTATAAATTGAATAATAATTATTATGGCCCATTTGAGCTACTACGTAATAAGTATCATGGAAAGCAATATCAAGTGAAGCATTCGCTAAAACAACACCACTTAATCCTCCAATAGTAAACATAACAACAAAACCTAAAGCAAATAACATAGCAGGTGTTAAATGTAAAGAACCACCATAACATGTAGCTAACCATGAAAATATTTTAATACCTGTAGGCACTGCAATAATTAAGGTAGCAGCTGTAAAGTAGGCTCTTGTATCTACATCCAAACCAACTGTATACATGTGATGGCTTCAAACAACAAAACCTAATACACCTATAGACATCATGGCATAAACCCGTGATTCAGACTTCGGCCTTAATATACAAATATTTTAATCATCTCCTGCTAAATCGTAAATAGAACTAATTTCATCAGATACAAAATCTTCATTAATAGTATCTTTAGGTTCTATCTTATCTTGATCCTTAGGATCATTATTATCATTATCCTTAGGATCATTATCATCATTATCTCCAGAGTCATTATTATCTTTGTCTTTCTTATTATTTTCAGCATTAGATTCTTTTATTAATGCATCAATTTTTGAATCATACTCAAATATAGAAAGACAAAATTCATTATATGTATTTTTACTTTTTTCCCGATATTCAACACTTTTAGCTAAATACTGATCATCTAAACCGGGAAAAAGATTTAATTCACCTTCTTCCAAACCTTCCTTAAAATTTTCATGTCTAGCTTGTAAAGATTTTTGACGCGTTACTGAATCGCCCAGAAAAAAATCATGCATTTTTTTCTGATCTTCATTAGTAACCGTTCCAGGTTCTTTTGATAAAATAGGACTAGCTTCCTTATAAAGTTTTCCTCTCTCATCAGCACATTTTGCGGCTAAGATGAAATCTCGTTTTTTATAAGACTCACTAGCATCTTTTGCTACAAAAGTAAGAAACTGATCTTCTTTATCTGTTGCTTCAAAATGTTTATCTAAAGGTTTTTCAACGGTATTTCTAAAAGTAGTTAAATTTTTATTCATATTTTGGTTTTTTATAGATTATATTTAAGGTATTATTTTTAGCTAATAAATATATAGCATATTAAATTAGACTTTAAAGAGGATAAAATTGTATATAATTCGAACTAAAGCAGGAACATTTATTGTAGCATTAAATTAAATTATTTCTTAGACAAATTAAAAACTAGTACAGAAAAAGCTTATTAAACAAATAAGAAAATTTTTGTATTTTAAAATTCATATATAATAAATTGATTTATTATATATTTAGACCAAGCTATCCTATCTATTTAATTATTTATAAAAATAAGTAATTATAAATAAACCTATTTCTAGGCAACTAAGAGCACACCTTAAATATATTAATATATCCAGTACCGTCTGCTCGTTGCTCTTTTATCCTATAAAGGAATTTAGATCCGCGATAACCCATTCACTATTTTGTAGTAGATAATTAGACTTATTACTATCTCCAATATTATTAGTATTGGCCCATTATTAGTTACCTATTAATGTTAGTATCTAATTCTTTAGGACTTCCCCGGAGTTTGATACTGATGGACAAATATACTTGCTTAAGGTACAATTAATATCCCTAAATAACCAAAAACATTTTTACTTGAACTTGCTGAAATAACAGTACTAATTATACCAAAACCCGGTATAACTAATATATAAACTTCAGGGTGACCAAAAAACCAGAAAAGATGTTGGTATAATATAGGATCACCTCCTCCAGCTAATTCAAAGAAAGATGTATTAAAATTTCTATCAGTTAATACCATTGTAATTGCAGCAGCAAGAACAGGTAATGATAATAATAATAAAACAGCTGTTATTACAACAGCTCAACCAAATAAAGCTAATTTATGTAATTTAATTCCAGGACTTCTCATATTCATAATAGTAGATATAAAGTTTATAGCTCCTAATAAACTACTAATACCACTTAAATGTAAAGCAAATATTGCTAAATCTACACTTGGTCCACTATGACTTTGTATTCCTGATAATGGAGGATAAAGAGTTCAACCTGTACCTGCTCCATTTTCAATAGTAGTTGAAAAAATAAATAATAATAAACTAGGTATTAATAATCAAAAACTTATATTATTTAATCTAGGAAATCTTTAACCATTTGACTAACTAGTCAAACCTATAAAAGAAGTAGTTTTCTACCCGGATGGACTATGTCTTCACTCTTAAATATAAGAGGCTTCGCGTATAGTCTCTGAGGATCCTATGTATAATTTTATTCCAAATTATTTTCGTTTCCTGCACATTCTTCCCTTGTATACAAAAGTATTACTACTAATTCAGTTGAAAATACAACTTTAGAAATATATATATATATATTCCAATTAGGTGTCTATGTATCTGTTAACTGGTTTATTTTATAACCATTTTTGAGAGATTCTATGCATATAGCGAAGTAATAATTAAAAAGTTTACACTTTTTAACGGCATTTCCCAATTTGGATATAATAAAAATAATAATAATAAAAGTAATTCTAAACTTAAGCAAATAGTTTATTTAAATGATCTCAATTAAAATAAATTCTTTTTGTATTTATACTATTTCTTATTAAATCTGTTTTAATTAAACCTTCTTCTGTATAATGTTTATTTTCAAGTATTAATAATACAATTTTCTTTCAATCTTTATAATCTAAATATTTAGATGATAATAAAGGATATTCTTCTAAATATTTTAATATAATATTTAAAGATAGTTTACTTGAAGCTGTAATAATATAATATTCGTTACCAGTAGATTTTTGTTTTTTAGTTAATAAACTACAATTAAGAAATTCAGCTATATTTGTTAAAACTTTTAAATAACTTTCTCTTGTAATAGGATCTAGCATTCTTTGCTCAATTCTTAATCTACAAGAAATTTTTCTTTTCTTTGCATTATTTTCTATTTTAGTATGCTGTACTGAAAAGCTACCATCTGAATCAATAAACCCACTTAATCAATTATCATCTCCTAAATTATCTTCTTTTAAAGGTAACTTTTCAATATTTGCATTGTGATTTTTATTTAATCAATCAATCAATTTAGATAACTGATGTATCTTAGGTGTTCTTAATTCACCATTAATTCAATAAACTATTTTTTTTAAACCTGTAACAGGTGAAATAACTAATACACAAGCGTTATCCTTAGGTTTATATCTAATAAATCCTGATCCTATTATATTCAATAATTTTTTTGCCAATGGTTCATTTTTTAAACCAAAAGTTATACAAAATCTCGGATTATGTTTTTTTTTTTTATTAGGATTACTTATTCAAATATGACCATCACCTTCAAATAAACCTGCTAAATATGTTTTTAAGTTATTATTAGATTTAATACTTTTACTATTATATATATTATTATTAATATATCCTAGGTTGTCCCTAGTTTTTGCCATATCAGGACCTCCTATTAAAACAGGTAATAAAAAATTACCAAAACCCCCTATTAAAGCTGGCATAACCATAAAAAAAATCATTAAGATAGCATGAGCAGTTATAACACTATTATATAGTTGGTTATCTGCTATGTATTGCACCCCTGGTCCAGATAATTCTAAACGTATTATAACAGAAAAAGCTGTACCTATCAAACCTGAAAATAAAGCAAATATTAAATATAACATACCTATATCTTTTGCATTTGAAGATAAAAATCAACGTTCTCTTCACATTGTTATATTCATTATTTTATTTAGAATTGTATTTTTTTCTTCTTGATGCCTATTATCAGAGCTACTTATTGTAGGCTGACTCATACAAATTCTAAGTATCTCTTTTCTTTTTGTTTAAATATATAATTATTAATATTATAGTTATTTAAATATTAATAATTAGTATCTCATATTTATTTTATATATAAATAAGTTGATGTTTTTAATTTTCTTAATCTATTATCATTAAGGTCCTTATTTATTATAAAGTAAATCAGGACATTCTTATCTTAGATTCGAACTAAGATCTAAATATTAGAAGTATTCTGCTCTACCCTTAAGCTAATAAGAATCATATAAACTCTTAATAATTATAATTTAAGAGAAAATAAAAATTATATTATGAAGAATAATTATATAGAATATATTAAATTATATTAGATTCAACATAAGAATTATTAAATTTTATCCCTATATATTTTATATATATTATTATTTTAACAACATGTACAAGATTTGAACTTATATCATTGTGTCCGTAGCACAGTATTCTGCCATTGAACTAACATGTCAAAACTATTTTTGTATTAAAATAGTTTTAAACTTCATAATTTAAATTAATTTATAATATAAATAGGGTTGGTACCTTGAATCGAACAAGGATATACTATGCCACATACAGCTGTTCTACCTATTAAACTATACCGACCTAAAATTTTATGTATGTAAAATTAAAAAATTGAAAAACTTAATTATTTTACATAAGCCAGGAGAGAAATTCGAATTCTCATTCTTAATTCATGAAATTATTGTTCTACCTATTAAACTATCCTGGCTAAAATTATGTTGGAGCGATTCGAACACTCAATAATAAATACCAAAAATTTATGACTTACCTATTAGTCAACAACATAATATGGGTAACAAGACTTGAACTTGCAAAGTTAAAACTATTCCATCCTAAGTGGAACCTGGTTACCAAATTTCAGCATACCCATGAAATTTAGCATGATATATAAAGTAAAACTGCTCGAAATAAGACTTGAACTTATAACCTAAACATCTTCAGTGTTCCGCTCGACCAATTGAGCTTTTCGAGCTTTGGAGCTATCAGGACTTGAACCTGAATTGAGGACATGCAAAGTCCCAGTTTTACCAATTAGACTATAGCCCCTTAGTTCTATAATTTAAATAATTTATTATTATTATTATTATAGTATTAAATAAATTATATCTAAAAAGAAATTTTTATTTTATTATATAGCTTTTTTAATATCTAATATTAAAAGCTTAAAAATATTAAATAAATTTATTAATTTATAGTAATTAATAAATATTTAAGTATTTATATGTAATAAATAATATAGATTATCCAAGGCACGATTTGAACGTACACGAAATCCATCACCTAATTTTAAGTTAGGTCTGTCTACCAATTCCAGCACTCGGATCAAAAAAAAAATTTTTTTTTTTAATAAATTAACGTAAGGCTAAAATGAGTCGAACATTTATAAAAGCTATCATGAGCAGCTGGCTTTACCATTAAGCTATAGCCTTAAAAAAAATTAAAAGCAAGTTTAGGAATTGCACCTAAATTATTGGATCATGAGTCCAATATGTTACTATTACATCAACTTGCAAAAAATATATAAGAAATAGGTGATTTGAACACCTGACCTTTCGCGTGTAAAACGACAGCTCTACCACTGAGCTAATTTCTTTCAACCCAAGAGAGATTTGAACTCTCGCACTAACAGTGAAAATGTTATGTCTTAACCATACTTGACCATTGGGTCTTTACTAATTTAGCCCAGTGCAAGTATCGCACTTACTTAAACCGATTACAAAACGGTTGCATTACTTTTATGCTAACCAGGCCCTAATATGGGTTATAATTAGTATTTTAAATAATTAGTACTTTATGCCTCAAAACAATTAAGATTCTTACAACTAAAGCCTATATAGTAAAAAAATACTTCGTAGTGTTCTACTACGTTTATAAGAGTATAGTATAGTAAGCTTCGCGCTTAAATGCATTCAGCACTTATCTCTAACTAACTTAGCTTTCCTGCCATGCTTAATAAACAATACTACTTAAGTGAAAATAGTATAGAATATATATATATATATATATTATATATATATATATCAAAGTTAAACAACAGGTAAACCATAGGTCAGCATACCCAACTCCTTTCGTACGAAGGGGCTATCTATATTAGACTCTAATTATCTCTAGAAGATAGAAACCATACTGTCTCACGACGTATTAACAAATATGTTATCATAAAGTAATTTAAACTTTATTTCAACAGATCACTCTGTTGTTCAGACTATGTCTTATTACGATTATAGAATAAAATTTGTAGCAAGCGAAATTATAACTTTCACTACTTATAAAGTAATTATTATACTAATATTAAAAATAAAAATTTATTTTTAATATTTTTATTATATTGTAATCGTAACCCAGGAACTCTTGTAAGGATTAAACCTTAAGTCGTTGAACGTTCTTATATTTAAGCTTCGCTGCAAATTGTATTAATATCTAAATTTAATATGTATTTGCATTTCACCTGGTTATCTTTCTTATCTAATAAGAAAGGAGCTTAATAATAAACCCAGCTCGTGTAGCTCTTTAACCGACGAACAGTCGTACCCTTCATGATTTCTGCATTCATGTGGATGAGCTAAGCCGACATCGAGGTGCCAAACCGCGCACTCAATTTGTACTCTCTTGCGCAAATTAGCCTGTTCAATTTATGTTATCATAAAAGTTTTTTATCTTTTATTTCCATTATTTTCAAAATGGTTCAGACTATTTAATCATCTTTATTAAATATATATTACAGAAGCTAAATATATATATATATTTTTTATATTTATTATAAGAATTTAATAACCACTTAATCAACCTTTAATTCCAAATGATCCTAAAGGAGAATTATCATTAAGATTTGTATAATCAATATTAGATCTAAATTTACCTCTTAATAAATTTGAAGAATTCCCATAGAAAGATGAATTAATATTAGTTATACTACCTTTAATCTTATTTTTTGTTATAGATCTTGCAGCAGTAAAACGTCTAGTTAATCTACCATTAGCTTGTAATTTAATTCCTGCTATTTTTTTATATTTAATATCATCAAAGATAGTTTTTTTTAAATTATTAGATTTAATTTTATTTTTTAATAATAAATCATATAATATCTTATTAGTTATATCTAATTTATTATAATTATCTTTAATAAAATTTAAATTAAAAATATATTTATTATTAGGATATAAGATTAATAAGCTTTTTTTTTCTAAAGGAATATTTTTAATTATTTTTTTTAAACTTTTGTTTAAATATCTCCTATTTTTTTGTATATCTAAAACAAAACGTTGAGTAATGATTTGACTATTAAAAAAATAATATTTTATATTAACAAAATTAAATTGTACATTTTTTTTATATAATTTTTTTATAATATTAAGTAAACCTTGTAAATAATTATTTCTAAATTTAGATTTATTAATATATATTAATTGTAAAATATAAAGGTATAATTTAGCTATTTTAAAAGTTTTATTTAAAAATAAATTATAATATAAATTTGTAAAAAGCTTTAAATTTTTAAAATTACATTTATCAAAATTATTTAATAAAATATTTTTTGTTATTCTTCTTTGTTTTAATATAAAATGTTTTCCTATTATTTTTAATAAATTTAATTTATTTTTTTTTAATATAAAATATTTTTTTTTTCTTAATTCAGAGAAATATAACCGGATTTTGGGATCATAGAAATAAATAGTAATATTTACTAAGTCATTAGTATGTTTTAATTTAGCATCACTAAAAAAAATTCTATGCTTAGATGTTAAATATTTTTTTAATATTAAACGTGTTCTAAAAAAATTTTTTTTTTTTGAATAATAAGCATTAAAATAATTTTTTATTAAATTAATACTTATATCGTTAATTGCTGATATTAAAGCCATATTATTTTTGTTATATACATATATACTATTTTTTCAATTTCTTATAATAGGTCCTGATTCTTTATATAAAAAATTTGAATATTTTGAATTTACTGAAATATTTTTATAGGTATTTTTAATTTTTAATTTTATTATGTTAAGCATTATATATATAGATTAAATTATTAATATAATTTTAAATTACATAATAATATAATTTAACTATAGTTAAACCAATTTCATTAATAAATTATTTTTTTTTATTTATTAATAGTTATACATAAAAATATTTATTTATATAATCAATAAAGATGTTGGGATTAAATAAAAGGATTATTAATAGCACTATTCACCTTTTAGTCGTTGAACGTTCTTATTTAATTTATATAAAATATAAATATGCTAAAATAAGTTTCGCTTCAAATACACTTAAATATAAGTTGTTTTTGAAATTTACCCAAATTATTACCAGTATTTTAAAATACAGGGGGACTAACAAAAATCCCTAGCGTAACTTTTTCTTTAATCCAAGACCTTTCCTTTTTGCATCTTGTGATCATATGCCCCGCTTACGCGACTGATAGACTTGTAAGTCAAACAGTAAAGCAAGATTTAGCCATTAAACTTTTAAAGTATAAATAATTATCATATTAATAAGGATTTAAATATACAATATTAATATAAATAAAATACTAATACAACTTAATTTATTAGTATTTAATATACATCTATTTACCATATAGTTAAAATCTTACTTAAATTTTATAAAATTCGAATTTAATACTATAATAACTGAATAAATATAAAATATAATTAATAACAAACTAAATAATAATAATTTATAAATATAAATATATTATTACTGTAAATTAAAATTTACAAACTTACATTATTAACTTTGGATATACCCAGGTACTTTTTATGGGATCTGTGCCCCGCATAAACTGTCTTCCAGTCATAAAGAATATAATAGTTTAAATAAAGGTGTTTCAATTTCATATAACAATTACCTTATACACTCACAATTGACTTACTATATTCATAAAAGGTAACAGTAAAGCTGCATAGGGTCTTCTCGTCTACCTAGAGTTAAGCAGTATCTGCACTGCTATTCCAATTTCACTGAGCCAATCCTCGAGACAGCTGTTGTATCGTTAAGTCATTCATGCAAGACCGCATTTAACGGCCAAGGTATTCCGCTACCTTAGGATCCTTATAGATAAGACCGCCATTGATCGGGGTGTCCTTCAAAACTTAACCTTTTAAATTAAGCATCTCAGTTATACAACCGACATTGGGCAGACATCACACTCAATACTTTGATTTTTAATCTTTGCAGAGTGATTTGTTTTAATTAAACAGTCGTACAACATTATTTTATGTTTCCTCTTATTCAACAGAAAAAAATTTTTTCTAAACGGCTCTCCTTATACCATAGTATAAGGAGACCCGCCGTACTACAATGTTTCCTCAGAGTACTCCTACGCCTAAATTTCGGAGCCCCCGCCCTACTACAATGTTTCCTCTTATTCGACAGAAAAAAATTTTTCTATAATAATGGCCCTCCTTATCCCGAAGTTACGGAGTCAATTTGCCGAGTTCCTTAAGGATTGTTCGCTCAAACGCCTTTGTATACTCTACTTGCTTACTTGTGTTAGTATTTAGGTACGGTTAAAAACATACACGGGTTATAACTAGTCTTTAGGTACTAACTTCTGTTAGTGTTTAGGTACTAAAAAATATAAACCATCACTGGTTTAAACTTGGACTAGTTCTTCCTCACCTCTTTCTCCCAATAACCCGGCTGCTCCCGATTATAGTTTTTCCAGAACCTTTAACACTTTATAAAGGTTTTTTTCTTTAATCGCCATACTGGTATAATATCATCGAAAAAATCCATTCGGATAAAAAAAGAAGTTTTCTTAGACACCGAAATTTAATTAAAATACCATAAGCTTAAGGCGAGGATATTATCCTTTTTCGTTACTCATGCCAGCATTCTCTCTTGGATTATTATATAATTTTTTTTACTTAAAAAAAGAAAAAATCTAATATTTATCCAATGTTCCGCTACCTCATATATATATATATATATTTAAACTAGTAAATATTATTCTATATTAATATATACGAACAAGGTTTCGGTATATTATTTAGATCCGTTAAATTTTCGGTATACATATCTATCTAAAAAAATTTTATTAACCAGTGCTCTGTTACGAGGTCTTCAAAAAATGGCCGCTTCTAAGCCTATTTCCTGATTGTATTTGATAAGTACATCCTTAATTTCACTTAATAATAATTTTGGAACCTTATAACTCTTGTTCAGGGCTGTTTCCCTTTAGACATACAACCTTATCGTACTATGTCCGATTATTCAATAATCATCTTTGCCCTTTCGAGTGCAAATACTCTCCGATAAAATCATCACGATCCCCCGATGTGCACAAAATTTACATATTGTCCGAGATCCTAGTTCTGTACCTGCTAAGATGTTAATTAAATTACCTACTCACATAGGTTTCGCGGAAAACCAGCTATACTAGTCAGTTTTGTCTTTCACCAACTTACCACAATTCATCGGATATCTTTACAACGATAACCCGTTCGGCCTTAAGCCTGATCATGGTAAGATCACTAGCCTTCGGGTCTAAATTTAGATACTTATCATTTTTTCATAATTGGTTTATCTAGGCAAATAATTTTTATTTGCTTGCATCTAAATTTAACTTGCTGACCCATTATGCAAAAGGTTCGCTCGTATTATTTATTTAAATATTTTTTTGAGCAGCTTATAAAACTACTATTTATATCTATACCTCACGGTACTATACGCTATCGCTTATATATTATATTTAGCTTTAGAGGAAGGTTCCCCTATATTCAAACAGATATTTTCCATTTTACTTGTAAGCTTTTTTATATTAGTTTGCACTAATAATAAAATCTCGTTTGATTTTTTTTCCTAAAGTTATTAAGATATTTCAATTCACTTTGTTTATTATTAGATTTATATTAGATATTAATTTAACATATTTATCTTTAATATATAGCCAGATATCTGTAATAGTCTCTTTATATACTTAGTTTGACATTAGTTTTATCAAAAATAATATCATACATATGTAATTAGTTATATTTTTATCAGGTTATTATGATTCGAACATAACAATTCCTCATCCCAATTGAGACGCCTAACCACCTGGCTCTAACCTGTTTATTTATTCAGAGAATATCCGATTCGAACGGATGTGATCTGATAGATCAAATAAGTTTCAAGCTTACCACTTTAAACCGCTCAGTCAATTCTCTTTTATTATAAATTAATTACTATCAAGAGCACTCAGATTTGAACCGAGGATATGAAGTTTGAAGCTTCACATTTTACCAATTAAATTATACTCTTTTTATTTATTAAGGTTTAATTAAAAAAAAATAAATAAATTTATCCTTTATCTAGAATCAAGTTTGTGTTAATATATTAACCACTTTTTCTATATTTGAATACATCATATCTTCATGTATAGGATTTAGGGTTTTATCCATACCCGTAAAACCTATTTTATTAACCACAAGGAGATTTTTAATCTGAGTAGCATTTAAACCTAAATTATTAAGGATATTAAAAATATACTCAGAAAAAGTATTATTTAATCCTAAATTATTTGTGGTATTAGGGGTTTACCTGAAGGAGTAAACCGTATTAGGAATTTTTTTGGTTTATTAGACACCTCAGATGAACTATTATTACTCATCTTTTCAGAACAGTAACCCATAACAAAGGGTTTGTTAGATACTTCTGAATAAGTATTATTACTTATCTTTGATGTTTTATGTTGATTTAATTCTTTTATATAATCATTCATTATAGATTTTCAACCGTATAGCTCATTATTCGGTATTCCTTTACAGATAAAGTAATATTAAGAGATAAAATTCTAACACTATTTAAAACGCCCTAAAAGTATCTATAAAGCAATATTAATTAATTAATAAATTGTAACACCCCTCCTTAAACGGCCTTATAAATATTATTTATTTATATATCATATGAAGTACCTAATTTGACGTAATTTAAAGATTACTTGGAGGGACCGGAAAAGAGATGATTCGAACATCTAGGTGCATAAACACAATATTTAGCAAATATCTTGCCCTACCTTTAGCGACTTTCCCTCCCCGAGTTAGACGGGATTCGAACCCGCATCTATTATCTCGACAAGATAATTCTTTACCTATTAAGTTACTAACTCCTTACGGCTAACCGAATTCGAATCGATATTTATTGTTTGGAAGACAACGAGTTTACCATTAACTTATAGCCGTATTAAGACTTATGGGATTCGAACCCACATAGTAATGATTAAAAGTCACATGTTTTACCATTAAACTAAAGTCTCTGAGATCTATAAATATACAATATATTTATGATTCCTTAGCGACTTGAACGCTAAACCTACTCTTATCAAAAGTATACTTTACCTCATTAAGTTAAGGAATCTTTTAAGGACCCTATAATATAGTCCTTAAAAGTACCATGTTAAGTTTTCAAGAGTTTAGCAGATATTAAATACTTAAAGTATCTTCTAGGTTAAACCTAGACCCTAAACCTAGACCCTAAACCCTATACAGGTACTACCCACCTAGGCTATACCTAGAACCTAAATTAATCATATTTTTAAAGTATTATTAACAGTGTCTTAAAAAAAAAAATAAATTGCAAAAAAAATAAATTAATTTAAACTAAACCTACAAATAAATTAAATTAAACCTACTAAAAAAAAAATATACTGAAATTAAATCATTACTTGATATTAATAATAAACTACCCCATTATTATAAATAAGATAATCAAAGTATATTCGATATTACGATTTTTAATTAAATTTAAAAACCTCATAAAAATATATTTATTGTATTATATAAATATATAATTAGTAATACATTGTTTAATGTATTTGAAATAACATCTATAAAATTTGAAAAACCTTCAGATGTCTTTTCAAATATAACATTATTTGAAGTATTATTAAAAAGCTTGCTACTTGAAGTTACAGTAGGACCTTAGGATGTTCCTACCTTATTCCCCTTATTTCCACCTTTGTTGTCAAAATTATCTGACCCCTCGCTATCCCTATTATTTTTTGCTGTTTACCCTGCACCATATAAAAGCATATCTAATACATCTAAATTCTCTCTAAGCAAACGGTCTTGCTTCTCAAGCATTCAGATATAAGCTTGTGCCTCCTCCTCCGATCAATTTAGTTGAAAAATATTATCTACTATAGTTTTTAACTTAGAAGAATAAGCTTCTCTTTCACGCAAAAGAACGGTATAAGTTTGAGCATCTATCTCATAACTTAAATCTATGGTAGGATCTTCTTCTTGTTCATCAGTAAGTTTCTTAAGAATAACAACTTGGTCGTTTACTTCTTCTAACCTTGCATTTTGTCTTCGATAGAAATCTTGCCTTGTAGCATCACTAAATAGATCTAAACCGCTGTTCAAATCACTATCAAACCTACTTTGGAAAATTCTTCTATCTTCACTTGTATAATAGTTAGTAATACTGAGTCCAGGATGATTCTGAGGTAAACGCGAAAGAGTAATATTTCTCTCATCTATAGAAACAGAAGATGTTTGAGAGAAATGACGGGGATGCTGTAAAGTATAGTGGAAACCAGTAGGATTTAACCCTTTATAAGAAGCTTTATATATATCTCGCCTCGATCCGAGGGAATTAGATAATAAACTTGAATTATTTATACTTTGGATGATAAAAAAAAAATTAGGACTAACCTGTACTCCTACCAATACCCCTCCCTGTCACCCAGTATATAAATATTTAATAAATATACCTTTGTATTGATAATATATTACTGATTTTTAGTAATAATTTAAACTTAAATTTTTTTACCTTTAAATTAAACTAATCTAAGTTTGTAAAGGTTTAATCTATATATTTACATATTAATATATAAAGATATAGATATATATATCTTTACAGTTAGATTATTATTATTGTTAATATTAGAAATATATACAAAATTTATCTTATTTCTCTTATAATAAAAGCTAAATTGAGTAAAAATTTTTAATAGTCAAAAGTATATACAAAAACTAATGATAAATTTATATATTAGTAGATATATTTAATACTTCATATATAAATTCATAATATATACTTTAAAAATCTTTAGTTAAATCAATATATGAAACATCTTTTGTTAGATTTTTTTTTTTACGATTTCAGATATTAGATACTAAAAAAATTAGTATGATTTATTATTGTTTAATTAATTTGACATGAGTCAACCTTATCCTACCTCTTAGATATACATAGTATAATCTAATACTCCATACTTAAACAAAATAAATTTAGCTATAATCTTAGTAAACTTTTGATATTTTTTCTAATATTATTAATACTCAAATAAGATAATAAAAAACATTAAAAAAAAAAATTAAAAAACCTAATAATACAACCATTGTAACATCTAAATATGAACTTAGTATTACATTCATATATTTGAAATAACATCTATAAAATTTGAAAGTAAATCTTCAGGGGTATTTTCAAATATAATATTATTTGAAGTATTAAAAGACTCCCCGCTTGGACCTCCTGAAGTTCCACCTAAACCCCCTCCACCAAAGTTGCCTGAAATATTTGAGTCTGAATCTGAAGATGAGCTAACACCAACTAAATCCACACCATCCCCTAAACGCCTCTGTAAGACCTCTAAATTTTCTTTAAGGAACCTCTTTTGAAGATTAAGCATTATGACGGATGCCTCAACTTCATCTGGAGTCCAGTTTAGTTGATACATATTATCTATTGCTATTTTATATTTTCATTGAAATATATCAAATTCAAACGTAAGTACTTTAAAGGCTTGAAAATCTAATTGATATCTTAAATCTAATGAAGGATTTATTTGTTGTTGTTGACAAAGATTATCAAAAATACCCTTTTGCTGGTTTAATATATTTATCTTTGGAACTAGTGTTTGATGTAATTCTTCCTGTGTAGAAGGACTATAATTATCCAGATAACTGTCTAGATCATTATCCGCGTCATTTTGGTAAGTTCTTCTCTCCGGACTTCTATAATAATTAATAATACTAGCCCTAGGATCATTTCTAGATAAACTAGAAAGTCTATCAAGATGTAAGGAAGATGTTTGAGAAAAATTCCGGGGATGTTGTATATATTTAAACCCAACTGAATTTAGCCCTTTATTACTAATTGTCGCAGAAACCCTATGATAAGGACGATGTTGAAAATTCGGATTTTTTATATATGTCATGTATTTATATATAAATAATAAAGTATATAGTATTATAAATTGTTTTATTAATTATTTATTTAAAGTAATAACTACTGTATCTATTTTAGCTAATAATAATAATATAAAAAGAATTAATAGTCAAATAAGTAGTATTGGTAATATATTATACACTAATTATTCTATTAGACTATTATTAACTAAAGAAATTTATCAATTTTAATTAATAAGATTAAAATAAAAAGAAATAAAATAGATACAGTACCAATATAAACTAATAAATAAGATAATCCAATAAATTATAAAGCAATAAAAACAGTACGAAATACTAGTAAATAAATCTATCCAAAAAAAAAATATAGAAACTACGGGATTTTTACTAACCTATATTCCACCTAATCCCTTATCCTTTGTGATTATAAATATATATGCGTATTGGATAATCTAGTACTGATTTTTTACTAAAAATTTAAAAACCTCCACCTCAATAATACATACTACCGTATAAAAATAATCAAACTAGATCTACAAAATGTCAATAAAATATACCAGATTCTAGACCTACATGGTGGTGATCAGTAAAATGATAAGCAAGTAAACGTCATGTTCCTATTACTATAAAAATAGTTCCAATAATAACATGAAATCCATGAAAACCAGTACCAAAAAAAAAACAAGATCCGAAAATACCATCTGAAATAGTAAAAGATGAAACATCATATTCTATTCCTTGAAAAATTGTAAATAAAACAGCAAATAAAACAGTAAAGATAGAACCATATAAAGCACCTTTTCTATTACCTTGTATTACAGAATGATGTGCATATGTAACAGTTACACCTGATGATAATAATAAAATTGTATTTAATAAAGGTAATTCAAAAGGATTAATACTTTGTATACCTAAAGGAGGTCATAAAGCACCTATTTCAATATTAGGAGATAAAGAACTATGAAAAAAAGCTCAAAAAATACCTAAAAAAAATAAAGCTTCAGATACTATAAATAAACCTACACCTATATTTATACCTCTTTGTACTGCATAAGTATGATCACCTAAATAAGTACTTTCTGATATAACATCTCTAAATCAAAAAAACATACTTGCTATTAAATTAAATAGTGATATAAAAAATAAATAACTTACTCCACTAAACCCGTGTAAATTTAAAACACCAACTGTTGTAAGAACAAAAAGTGAAATGGATGTAAAAATAGGTCAAGGTGAAGGAGAAACCATATGATAAGGATGATGTTGAAAATTCGGATTTTTTAAATATTTCATATTTTTAATATAAATAATAAAGTGTATAGTATTATAAATTGTTTTATTTATTTATTTTTATGTAAAGTAATAACTATTGTACCTACCATAGCTAATAATAATATTATAGAAAGAATTAATAGTCAAATAGAATAATTAGTGTATAATATATTACCAATACTACTTATTTGAGTATTATTAACTAAAGAAGTATCTCAATTTAAACTAATAACATACAATATATCTTCTTTATAATTAAAAAAATATTCTTGTTTTAAATTTTCAAATTTATTATACCCTATTTCACTAATATTATTTGGAATATTTTGTCCTATTATATAAATAAATAATATTACACTTAACATAGCTAGAGCTAAATAATTATAAGTATCACTTAAAAGTTCAGAAATACGTATATTTATTAACATTAAAATAAAAAGAAATAAAATAGATACAGCACCAACATAAACTAATAAATAAGATAATCCAATAAATTCTAAACCAATAAAAAATAAATAGCACGAAATACTAAGAAATAAACCTATCAAAAAAAAAATAGAAACTACCGGATTTTTACTAATTATAGTATAAAGACTAAATATTATACATATAATATATAGAATATCTAGAAATTCATCCCTATATCCATTATTTATATAATCAGAAAAAAAAAACATATATAAAATTATATTAAAATCTCATTAAAAAATCTTTATTTAAATTTTTACAAGAATGCAGACCAAAATAAAAAAAAAACTAATATAAATGTATAAATTAGCCACAATGTATACATTTAGGAAGAAAAGGAATTGAACCTTCGATAGCTAAAAAGCTATTGAGTTTACAGCTCAACCCGTAAACCAACACACGGACCCTTCCTTAAATTAATTAAATTAATTAAAGTCCCCTAATTCAATTAATTTGAATTAAGTTTGTTGTTTATTTTTTTGTTAAAATTAATACATCCCGTGCAATTTCCATTACACGAACCTTATTACGACTTAACACCAATTAAAGTCATACATACGAAAATTTAGTGTAAATATATAAATATATTATAATATTTATTAAAATAAACACAAATCAAACTTATTGCACATACTTCTTTCAGCGCCTGACGAGTGGTTAGTACCTAACTGATTATAAATTCACCGTGACGTGGTGATTCACGATTACTAGTAATTCCTTATTCATGTTGTCGAGTTACAGACAACAATCCATATTATATCCTAATTTAAGGATTAGCTCCATTTTACAATATAGCATCCTTTTGTTAAGGCGTGTGTGGCACGTCTATAGCCCACAATATTTTGGTCATGATGACTTGTCTTGGTCCCTATTCTCTAACCATTTTTTTAGCGAGTTACTTTATACAGATAAATAAAGTAAGGGTTTGCGTTAATTAAAGGAATTAACCATGTCTCACGACATTAACTGCAGACAGCCGTGCAACGCTTGTAATAATTTAATATTATACAAATTGTGGTAAGATTTTTCGCGGATTATCGAATTAAATAACATACTTCACTACTGGTTTCAGAAACGGTCTAATGATTTCAGTTTCAATGTTGCCATCTTACTCTTAAGGTGGAATGCTTACACTTTCATTTATATGTTAAATATAGTAACTGTTAACTTAATAATATATTTATTAAGTTAAATGTAGAATCTAACTTATGGCATTCATAATTTTCTGCTTGGACTATTAGGGTATCTAATCCTTTTCGCTCCCCAAGCCTTCGTCCCTCAACGTCAGTTTTTACATAGAAAGTCGCCTTCGCCGTTATCAGTCCTATTAGTATTAAAAAATTATATCTTTCCTCCAATAGTTCTCCCTTTCTCCTATAAAACTCTAGTAAATAAATATCCTTATCAGATTTATTTTACCGTCTAGGTACCCTTTAAACCCAATCAAGATGACTAACACTTGTCTTCTACGTATTACCGCGACTGCTGGCACGTAATTTGGTCAAGACTTATAAATAGAAAATTGTCATAATCATTCTTCTATTTAGAAAAATAATGATATTATTTATATCATTACATTTATTCCCCCAAGTTGCTGGTTCAGCCGTTAGGCCATTGACCAATATTCCTCACTGCTGTACTAATACGCATTGGGGTTTTTTCAGACCCAATGTGGTCGATCGACCTCTCAGTCACGACTACGGCTTATAGCTAGTTAAGATATTACCTTTTCTACTACTATATATTCACCGAAAATATTTATTAACATCTTAAAGCGAAATCTTAATTTCTTTCTTATATAAGGTATTTAACCTTTCTTTAAGGTAGCCAAAATATTATTTACTCACCTGTACACCACTACATCATTTTTAACATGATGTCGTACGATTAGCATGTGTCAAGCACTTGGATAGCGTTCAATCAGAGCCATCATCAAACTCAAATATTTTTTTTATTCCTATAATTAACCTTTAATTATTAAAAATTTTTTATTTATTTATTTAATAGAACTAATAATAAAATTTTCTTTTTTATTATTAATACTATTATTAGTAGAATTTATTTATCCTTTTTATTATTATAATTTAGATTTTATTTTTAATTCTACTACTAATGTTTATAACTATTTTTTTTTAGTTATACTTATTTCTAATTTAATTTAGATAATATATTATACTAATTAATTTAATAATATATATAATATTATATCGATAATAGGAGTAATTAATTAATACTAATTACTATCATTCAATTTAACTTTATTATTTAAAATGAATTAGAGTAGATTATCTACATTTAACCCGGTTTCTGTGTATATATATATGATACTAAAAAAAGAACTTAATAAAGGATACATGTTCATAATATATATATATAATCATATATATATATATATAATTATTTTCTGTTAGAATTCCATAATTTAAATTATTGTATTTTTAATAAACATATATTAAATACATTTACATAAAAAGTTTAGGATTTTCCTTTATATTATATAATTTGTAGATAATAAAACAAGTTTAATTAATGTAAATCTAAACTATCTTTAATATAAGAACAAGTTAAAACTACAAAAACTTGGGCTTGAATAAAACTTATACCTAACTCTAAACCAGAGAAAGCTATAATAAAAGCTAAAGGTATTAAACCAATAAAAAAAAATAAAATACCACTATTAAGAATATTATATGTAAATCCACTTAAAATAGATAAAAGCATATGACCTGAAAGAATATTAGCAGCAAGTCTTAAACCTAAGGAGATATTACGAGCTAAATAAGAAATAAATTCAATTAAAACTAATAAAGGTAATAACCCAAGAGGACAACCAGAAGGAACAAAAAAAGAAAAAAATTCTAAACCATGTTTTTGGAAACCTAAAAATGTAGCACCTAAAACAATGGTAAAACTAAGGAAAAAAGTTAATATAAAATGAGATGTTGTTGCAAAACTATAAGGAATTAAACCTATTAAATTATTTGTTAAAATTAATAAAAATAAAGCATAAATAAAAGGAAAATATATTTGACCCTTATTAGGATTTATTTGATTTATAACTATACTATGTATAGTTACATATAAAGATTCTTGACTAATAGATCAAGTATTCGACACTATTCTTCTAAAATTTGTTGCTAATACATTAATTAGTACAATTAATCCTGCACTTATTATTAAGTATAAGGCTATATTTGTTAAGGATATATTTATATCTACTATTGTAGAATTAATTCCTACTAAACTCCTTATCTCAAATTGATCTAATGGGCTATTAACTGTGTCTAAAAAAACTGCATTTTCTCTCTCCAATTGATCAAATTGGCTAGAAAGCCCTTGTAAATGGTTTTCTGGTGTATCTAAATGGCACTTAGCTCTATATATTTTGCTATTCAATGTATCTAAATGAAACATATTGAGGTTTTTTGTATAATATTTAAAGTATTATTTAGTTTAAAGATAATAAATATTATTCTTAAATTTAAACTATAATTTGTTTATAAATAAACGTGTTAAAAATAAATGAACTAATCTAGGTAAAATATATTTACTAAAAGTGTAAGTTATAAAACTTAATAAAATAAAAACGAATATAGCTTGATTTACAAAAAAAAAAGGAATTA